GATTATGGTCTGGATCCCGTTCTTCATCAAATCATATGGATTCATCTAACAATAATGGAATTTTTTCTATTCAGATTACGAAATGACATGAAATTGTATCTAACTCCTGAATAGGAACAGAGGAATAAAGACAATTTTCTATTCAAATTGGAATTTTGATAATAGATAAAAAAGGTAAAATCAAAAAATGAAAAAGAATTGATAAATGCCACTTAGACTTAGGGAGTTTTGCATATTTAGAGATAATATAAAAAAATTGATTCAATTGAAACTATTATTACGATATTCCCTATTCCAATCATTAGATAACAGAAAAAGAAATGAATTGAAAATTCGATTTGTTTGATGAGATAAAGAAAGAATCATAAATATATATAGAGTTAATATCTTTTTATTACTTCACTGATGAATCTTAATAAAATTAAGATTCGCAGCAAAGAGAGATTTCATCTCGCAGGAAATCGCTTTGAGTCCACCAAATAGGATCAATCAAACAAAGCGGGTGACATAGTAATGAATAGGGCTTGCTTGTATTTATTAAATACATGTGCCTAGATAACTATATTATACGTTTCCATAGATATGTTAGATATGTTTCCTCCTTCTTTTTTATTGAAGGTGGAGTCGAGACCGCACATACCGCACTATAGCTAAATTGTTATTTAGCTAGTCAATTTCCTATTCAAGGAAAAAGAAAATGGAAGCACGGCGATTTACTGATAATTTGATAGCAATTTACTGATAATTTGATATGGGATCATATCATATAGGGGTAAGATGGTCGATTAGCTATTTGGATAAGCATTTCTGCTCAGGGGTTTCCATCGAATTTGAATTGCAAACAAAATGGAAATTGTATGGAAAGGTTTATTGAAAAGACTTAATATGGGGTTAGTTTAGTTAACTAACCATATATCAATTTATATATTATTAGCTTATATATCTATTAATAGCTTATTAATAGATATATTTTCTTATATTATTATATATATATAATTTATATTATTATATATATATAATATAGAATATTATTCTATATTAGAAATATATACTAGGGGTTCTAAAATAGGGATTAGGAATATAAAATTGTCAATTCAAATACAAGAATCAGTCATCAATTTAAAGTTACATTTCATAGTTAATGGTTCCAATTTGCCCCGACTTATGGACTTTGGTAACGGAAAAATCACATTAAGTTTTTTTTTAATATAAAAATAAAAATGAGAGGGAAAGTTTTTGGATATTTATGTTTTTAGATACTATCCATATAAACATATAACCAAAGGAATGGACCCAATACAAAAAAACAAAAAACGATGGGTTTATTTCGGGAAAGGGATTACCGAAAATGGGATTCAAAATGAAAAATCCAATTGAAATAAAAAAGAAAGAAATTAAAGATAAAGAATGGCACATCCCAGCCAAAGACAGAGAGACTATTCTCATCTATTTCGTAAGGGATTCTTTTTGTTTGGCGACATGGCCGAGCGGTAAGGCGGGGGACTGCAAATCCTTTTTCCCCAGTTCAAATCTGGGTGTCGCCTGATCAACAAAAAGGAGAAAATCTTGTATTTGATTTGGCGGATATAACTCGATTCGTTTTTCTCGAGCATAAGCAAACGTAGGAAAAGGCCTTTGGATACTTGCTTGATTCTAAACATCTGGAAATTCCGTTTTCTAAACCAAAAGTGCTAGAAATGCTTGCCTTTAGGATTCTGGGGAAGATTCCCAAAAGGATTCGAGTAGTGGAATGCAAAAAATTGCCTATAAGGATTTCTTGATTTCATTGCACTACGTAATGGGACGTAATGGGGTGTTGGTGCGTGAATTCCATTCGATAGCCTGAATGGAAAATTGACTTTTTTGGCTAGATAAGATGCACTACACCTAGAAAAAATGCACAAAGAAAGAATGAATTGAATTTCTTTTCAATAAACCAAAATCAAGACTGAATAAGTGATTCTCGGATTGATCCCATCCCGGCGATAAATATTAGACAGTAATGATTAGATGAAACGCGAAACAGAGGGATCGAGTAGATCGTTATCGACTCCTGAATCTAAATTTATTTTGAGGGCTTTTCCTGAATTTTTTACCTAATACCTAAACTAATTCAAATAGCTAAAATAAAAGACAAGAAAAGAACGAATAGCTTTTCTACATCTTATCTTACGATTCCGGGGAATCCCCGGATATTTCCAAACGCGTGACTGCGTATTTTTTTACGCGTACCCCCTTACGATTAAGAGTATCGTATAAGAACTTGTTGTAAGCGGATTTCGTGGGGCCTTTCCTCAACGGCGTTAGCCCCCTTTTTTTTGACTATGCGCCATCGATCCCACTATTATTACTCAACATTAGTGGAATATCCGTCATAGAGACAGGAGACATAATTTACATGGATATAGTAAGTCTTGCTTGGGCTGCTTTAATGGTAGTCTTTACTTTTTCTCTGTCCCTCGTAGTATGGGGGCGAAGTGGACTCTAAAGGCACTACTACTAATTGATTGACGTGAAGAATCAAGCTGTATGGATTGTTTTATAGACACATTTTTTTATTAAAAAAAAAAAAGCCTTTTTTTTTTTATGTTATATATATATATATTCTATTTTATGGATACATAAAATAGAAAGATATAAAGTATATAATAGACAACTTACAAAATATACAACTTACAATAAGAATAATTGGGAGTATGCTAGCTAGTATGGTAGAAAGATGCTTTCTACCATACTATCGGATCTCATATAATAGATCCCGCTAATTCTCATTCCACTTAAGACGCAAAATTCCAATTAATCCTTCGATTTCTTCAATAGGGGCCTCAAAAAAACAATCAAGTTTCATTCAACTTAATCACTTTGACTCACGGTTTTTACATATATTATAAGTAAAAAGGCAGTAGGAACTAGAATGAAGAGTGCAGTAGCAATAAATGCGAGAATATTGACTTCCATAATCTCAGTGTTTTTTATTTTAATTAGGTAATAATTCGGGATTTAATCCCATAGAGATGACTAGAGATGAGCAAATTTGTACCTGAAAATTCAATGGGATGAATTCAACATCGATGATATTGAATCAGATCAATATCTGAATAAAATATCTGAGCTATCAAATCAATTCATCGTTGAAAATAAAATGGTATAGTATACCATAGGAAGATCTTTGTTTTTTGTTATTCATACCAAATTCAAAATAGGATTAATTCACACGATTCAATTCAATCGACTTCCTTTCTCTTTTGGATTCTTTTTTCTTATTTATTATTTTATTTCTCGTTCTTTCTTGTTTTTCTATAAATTCGACCCCATTCCTTGTGGATTCATCTGATGAATCTGATGAAATAGTATTTGAATGCTATTTTCTTTCCGTTTCATTTCCATTGGTTACAAACAAACCAACTCAAACAAACAATAGAAGCTAAATAAAAACGAAGAAGGAGTTAACTACTTTAGTTAATTTGCGTGGCAAAGAAATCAAACAAGTATCCTAAAAAAGTCCTAGTATTATTATACTATTACTTATACTAGTACTAAGATTACTTATACTAGTACTAAGATATAAAAAAGATTGAATCTTCGAGAAAGGTTCACTATGCATAGTTTGTCTTCGACAGTCCTTCTTGTAAAAAAAAATGCATTAGAGTTTTTGATCCTTTTTTTTCATGTTATTGGCTTTTATTTGAGTGATTTTATTCCGTCGGGACTGACGGGGCTCGAACCCGCAGCTTCCGCCTTGACAGGGCGGTGCTCTAACCAATTGAACTACAATCCCCATGAAATCAAGCTATCGTATATCCATATATATATATATACTTGCATTGGATTTCAATTTGGATTACTTTTGTAAGGATCGCCGAGGCACGAGGGATATACTGATATATTGATACTTTAACAAGAGCGACTAATCTAATAACATATTATTAGTTCAGTACTGTCCAAATCGAATGAAAACCCATCTTTAGCGTTAAACAAAAAGTGTTTTTTTTCTTCGGTTATTATTAGATATTTTATTATCTAATAGAATATATATAATACGATTTTGAAAATCGTAAATTGAGATTAGAGTTGTTAGCAAAAATTCCTATTTTGCTAACAAAAAAAATGGAAGACAGTAAGGCTATATCCGAAATTTTTTTCGTCGGTAATATCCGTCATTTTTGACGAAAAAATGAAAAAGTATATAGCATCTCATGGCGGATCAGTGAATTCTTGGGCCGAGCTGGATTTGAACCAGCGTAGACATATTGCCAACGAATTTACAGTCCGTCCCCATTAACCGCTCGGGCATCGACCCTAGAAGAATCCATTCTAGGCTTAGTTAGAAGCTTCGATCAACTTTTTTTCGTAGTACCCTACCCCCAGGGGAAGTCGAATCCCCGCTGCCTCCTTGAAAGAGAGATGTCCTGAACCACTAGACGATGGGGGCATACGTGCCCAACCGCCATCATATTATATGATACGATGATTATCATATCATAAGTTTTTTTATATTGTCAATATAACGGAAGAGTCTGATTAGAATCGAAAGGTCTTTTTGCCTCGGTCATATAATTTTAAAAGATCTTTTGATTCATGATTTTTTTATTAACTAATTCATTCTAATCGCCATCTAGAAATAGGAAATTCTTGATTCGATACTTTAGAGAATAGAGTTTTTTTTAATTCAAATAGAGTTCTATATCTATATTTATTCATTATTCCCTTCATTAATTCACAAAAAAAGCAAAAAATCAAGGATACTCTATAATATAGAAGGAATATGAAGTCAGGATCCTTAGTTCGATAAAATCGAACTCAATTTCAGTCTTGAAACAATTATTCATTCCAGTTTTATTTCTCAACCCGTATTTCAACCTATACCCTAGAATAATATCTAAAAAAATCCAATTTTTCGTTCCGGAATCACCCACTATCCTCTACTGCTGCGTCTAATGCACATATATTTATTTATTCAATATATATATATTAATTTTTATATTAATATTATTTATATA